TTTCTTAATGGTTAGGTCTTAATTCTACAATGGAGCTCGTAATGCAATTTGTTCTTGAGTCAACCCTCTCAGTATTTATTGGCCCGAAGCTCTTGATTTTTTTTCGATAAGCCGATTCATTTCATGATAGATGAATCAGTATTGATGCTTTATTACATTGCCTTTTATGAGATGACTCATAGACCTTACATATTATTTATATTGGAATTATATATCATTGATAGTCTTTTTATCTCTTTCTCTCACCCTTCCCTTTATCCACACCCTTCTTCTCTATTTCGCTTTACAACTTAGAATCAAATTGATTGTTCTTTTGTTTATGCAAAAAAATGAATCAGTTGCTACAATCATATGACCAATATATCATATCTTGACTGGCTCTTTGGATCCAGATAATGTGAAGTGATGAGTTGGTTATTAGTTCTATAGTTATTAGTTTAGACTAAAGTAAGGGGTTGGCCTTTTTTCACCCTAATCCTAAAAAACCCAACGAGTCACACACTAAGCATAGCAATTATATCAAATCATCAATTGAATTTTTATTCAACCCTATAGAATTAAGAAGAATTAAGAATGAGAATTGTTCGTTTTGGTTTTGATTGAACAGAAAAAGAAGGAAGGAACTTATTTTGTTCCAGCGATGGATAGAAGAGAAAGGTAGGGAAAGGTTTATTATTCCCCGTCTATAAATATCCAAATTTTGATGCCTAATACCCCATGGATAGTTCGAACTGTATAGGAGCAATAATCAATTTTAGCTCGAATGGTTTGTAGAGGAACCCTACCTTCTCTGATCCATACGACACGTGCAATATCTTTTCCATTGATACGCCCTGCTATTTGTACTTGAATTCCTTTTGTACCTTCTTTTTCAGTTAATTCAATAACCTTTTTCATTGCTTTGCGAACTGAAACTCTATTCTTTAATTGGTTGGCTATAAATTCTGCCAGAATATTAGGGTTTCCATAAGGTTTTTCAATTTCTGTGATAGCAATGTTAAGTTTTCGGTTCACCCAATGAAATTCTTTTTGTAGATTCATCTGTAATTCTTCTTGTAAATTCCTCTTTAATTTTACAATTTCTCGCATCCGACTTTTTATTAATAACTTTGAGAATCCCATATAGATTATGACCTGTATCAGATCGATACTTTTTTGAATCTCTATACGTCCAATTCCCTCGACGCCGGAAGCTATTCTCATATTTTTTTGTATATAATTTTTGATAGAATTTCTTATTTTTTGATCTTCTTGTAGACCTTCAGAATAATTTTTTGGTTGCGCAAACCAAAGGGAATGATGACTTTGAGTTGTACCAAGTCTGAAACCAAGTGGATTTATTTTTTGTCCCATACTCCCCCATTACTATACATATCATGATACGTCACATCTGTATACTTATTTTTCCATTTTTTCCATTTAGGTTTTTTTGACCATTCAAGAAAGTTTTTCCTTACATATTCAGGTAAGGACATATCTTTCACTATAATAGTTATATGGCAGGTAGGTCTTTTTATCGGATAACTACGTCCTCGAGCTCGAGGTTTTAATTTCTTCACGGCAGTACCCTCGTTGACTTCAGCTTTACTAATGATTAAATTTGCTTCATTGGAACCCAGAATGTAACTAGCATTTGCTGCTGCAGAATAAACCAATTTAAAAATTGGATAACATGCTCGATAAGGCATGAGTTCTAGTATCATAAGTGTTTCTTCGTAGGAACGTCCACGAATTTGATCAATTACTCTTCGCGCTTTGTGAGCAGACATAGCTATATGTTGACCTAAAGCATATACGTCTGTTTGTTTCTTCTCGAACATAAAGTTTGCCTCCTACTAATGAATGATAAGCATGTAGATAGATATATCTAATCTATTTTTATTAATCTAAATTTTTATTAACATTTCTTAACGACGCGATCTATTATCGCTTTTCGCGTGTCCTCGGAAATTTAAAGTAGGTGCAAACTCTCCCAATTTGTGGCCTACCATACGATCTGTGATATAAATAGGCAGATGCTCCTTTCCATTATGGATAGCAATAGTATGACCGACCATTGTGGGTATAATGGTAGATGCCCGGGACCAAGTTATTATTATTTCTTTTTCTTCTTTTGTGTTAAGCTTATCCATTTTTCTTAGTAAATTATTTGCTACAAAAGGATTTTTTTTGAATGAATGTGTCACAACTTACTCCTATATTTTTTCTTTTGTAAAGACGAAGAAAGAAATAGAATTTTCTCTCCTATTTATTACGGCGACGAAGAATCAAATTATCACTATATTTATTCCGTTTTCGACTTCTTTTTCCAAGTGCAGGATAACCCCAAGGGGTTGTGGGTTTTTTTCTACCAATTGGGGCCTTCCCCTCCCCACCCCCGTGGGGATGGTCTACAGGGTTCATAACTACTCCCCTTACTACAGGACGCTTACCTAGCCAACGCTTAGATCCGGCTCTACCCAAACTTTTCTGGTTCACCCTAACATTCCCCACTTGTCCG